AAAGGATAGGTGCAGAGACTCAATGGAAGCTATTCTAACAAATGGGGTTGACTGTTGGTAAAGGAATCCTTATATCGAAATTCCAGAAAGGATGCAAGATATACCTATCTAAATTATAAATAATAAAAAAAAATAGGTATACTAACGAAAAACGATCTCAAAAAAGACGACCCGAACCCGTATTTTTTTATATGCAAAATCCATTTATATGAAAAATAAAAAGAATTGTTGTGAATCGATTCCAAGTTGAAGAAAGAATCGAATAGAATATTCATTAATCAAATCATTCACTCCATAGTCTGATAAATCTTTTGAAAAACTGATTAATTGGACGAGAATAAAGATAGAGTCCCGTTCTACATGTCAATATCAATACCGACAACAATGAAATTTATAGTAAGAGGAAAATCCGTCGACTTTAAAAATCGTGAGGGTTCAAGTCCCTCTATCCCCAACCCCAAAAAGTCCGTTTGCTATCTATTTATTTTATCCTACCTTTTTTGTTAGGGGTTCAAAGTTCCTTCTGTTTCTCATTCATCCTATTCTTTGCCATTTTACAAGCGTATCCTAGCCGAATTTTGTTCTCTTATCACATCACAAGTCTTGTGATATATTGTGATATATATATGATATACGTACAAATCTCTTGAGCAAGGAATACCTATTTGAATGATTCATAATCCATATGATTACTCATATGGAAATTTACAAAGTCTTCCTTTTAAAGATCCAAGAAATTTCCGTTCGAGACTTTTCATTTAATACTTTTTCGTTTTTTTTTTGTTTTCATTTTTAATTGACATAGACCCAAGTCATCTAGTATTATGAGGATAATGCGTCGGTAATGGTCGGGATAGCTCAGTTGGTAGAGCAGAGGACTGAAAATCCTCGTGTCACCAGTTCAAATCTGGTTCCTGGCATATGATTCATTTGTATGAGTATCTACTCTACAAATTAATTGATATGGATCGACATAATACATACTTATCTAGCTAAGTATCTGGGAGTAAACCCTCTTTTTATTTATTTATTTTTTTTTTTTTTCTATTTTGTATTTATTTTATCTTTTTTAAATGAGCAAAGAGTATATTCTAATGTGTCTATTATAATGTAGTAAAAGAAAAAATTTGCTTATCTTTCCTCTTCTTTTTTATTTGTTCACACTGTGGCTCCTCACATTCAAAAAGAATGTTAATACTTCATACATATTTTATGATATTTTAATAAAAGATGTTTCTTTTATTAAAATATTAAAATAGTTGGTTGAAAGGCCCAACCAAAAGTCTGGTCTAGAGGAGTTCAAGGCTAGAAATAACCAAGACTCATCTCAGCTACAGTACAAATAGAATTCGATTCCCTTTCATTTATTTCTTTGTATTCTCTTTCATATTCCATTTCTTCATTCCCTTCTATGCGAATCTCTAGAGTTCATCTAAGTGATGTGCGCGATACAAAGTTCACGGTACAGAACCCTTGTTGTTCATTCTATTGTCTCGGCTCGTCCGAAATACAATAAAAAAGTCTCCTCAAAAATCGAGAATCTCAATGATGTATTGTCTTTTATTTCTTTTTATTTATTAGCCTATCCATAAGAATACGAATGAAACCTCAATTCCTCTGTTTGAGCTAGAAGAGAATGTACAAATATTCCTTGAATATTCGAAGTTGTAATTTTGTTTCTTATCATTCAATGAGCGTCTTGTATTTCATAAAAATTGGGGGCAATATAATCCTTACGTAAAGGCCACCCTATCCAACTTTCGGGCATTAAGATACGTTTCAGTCGTGGATGATTCTCATAAGAGATTCCCAACATGTCATAAGATTCTCGTTCTTGAAAATCCGCACTTTTCCAAACCCAGAAAACAGACGGAATTCTAGGGTTACTCCTTGGAGCAAATACTTTTATACATACTTCCTCCGGTTGATCTACACCATACTCTATTCTCGTAAGATGATACACACTGGCTAACAGTCCGCCTGGTGCTACATCATAGGCACATTGGGAACGGAGATAATTGTAACCATATACATATAAAATAACAGCAATGGAATGCCAATCCTCGGGCTTTATTTGTAAAGTCTCTATTCCTTGGTAATCAAAGCCCAAAGATCTATGAACCAGCCCGTGTTTGACTAGCCAAACAGACAAACGACCCTGCATCTTTTTTATCTCTCCCGCACTTTTCTTTTTTATTTGTAATTTGTATAAGATAAGTATTTCACATTTACGATGAAATCGAATTTATGAAGATTAATTCGTTGTTTGTTATTCTGTTTCTGTAAAAAAAAAATCCTACCTAATTCACTAATTCGTGGGAAGATAGTGAACCCTTGTAGTTGAAAAACGTTTCAGGAGGAATCTCTGAAGTAGATGGTGGTTGATAGAGTAATCCTTGATTATAATTTCCAGTACGAGTACTGCGTACAAGACAAAACTTGTGATTGGTAGTAAAACACCGATCCCCCTGTTGAGATCTAATTCGATCTTCATAGATTT